AGTATATATTTTATTCGATACAAACTTTTTTTTTTTGAGGATCCATTGTAATAATGAGAAAAATTTCTGCATATCCGCAAAAATCGATCAATAATATCAAAATCGGATGAATCGGCCCAGACCGGCTTACTAATGGGATGCCCTAATACATTACAAAATTTCGCTTTAGCCAATGATCTAATTAGAGGAATAATTGGAACTATTGTATCAAACTTTTTCATAACAATTTCGATTAGAAATGAATTTTGTAGCATTTGACTCCGTACTACTGAAAGATTTAGCCGCACATTTGAAAAATAGCCCAAATAGTGAAATGAATGTTCGGATAATTGGTTTATATGGATCGTTCCTGGTTGAGACCAAACATAAAAATGACATTGCCATAAATGGAAAAAATAGTATTTCCATTTATTCATCAAAAGAGGTGCATTCTTTGAAGCCAGAATAGATTTTCCTTGATATCGAACATAATGAATGAAGGGATCCTTGAACTTGAAGAATGATAAGGTCGACGAAAAATCCTTAGCAAAAACTTCCACAAGATGTTCTATTTTTGCATAGAAAAAGATTCGCTCAAAAAGAACGCTAAAAGATTTGAATCGTAAATTAGAGGATTTGTTATGTAGAAAAAGGAAGATAGATTCGTATTCATATACATAAAAATTATATAGGAACAAGAAAAATCTTGTATTCCTTTTTGAAAAAGTAGAAATCGATTTTTTTGGAGTAATAAGACTATTCCAATTACAATAGTAATAAATAAACAACCTTAATAAATGAAAGAAAGGGGCATCTTTCACCCAGTATCGAAGGGTTTGAACCAAGATTTCCAGATGGATAGGATAGGGTATTCGTATATCTGACACATAATTTAAATATGTAAATTTATCTTCGAAAAAAGGAAAAATGGAATGAATTGATCTCAAATTATTATAAGATTTTACGATTTCTGCCTCCTCTAAGGAAGAGCTTAATTGTAGGGAAAATGGAATTTCCACGACGACGGCAAAACCCTCTGATATTATTTGAGAATAAAAATGATTATTATACCCCAAAAATGGATTTTTGTTAGAATCATTCGTAGAAATAATCAAATGAGTCTGTTGATACATTCGAGTAATTAAACGTTTTACAATTAGTAAACTAGATTTATTGTCATAACCTACATTTTCTACAAAAATAGATCTATTTAAATCATGACTATAAGCAAGTCCATAAATATACTCCCGAAAAATAAGTGGGTATAGGAAGTCCTGTTGACGAGATCTATTTAGTTGTAAATATACTTGATATTCCTCCATTTTAAAAATTCGATTTAATTTAGTCAAAGGATCCGGGATTCATTGGATTATCAAATGATACATAGTGCGATACGGTCAAAACAGGGTATTCTATTATATATTTGAATTATTAGAATAAAAAAAATATTTGAATTATTAGAATAAAAAAAACGAAAATAGATACCTAGAAAACAAGTAAAACCCATCAACGGACTCTCTCTCCTCGCTTTTTCCATCTAATTGTTCTAGGATAAGAAGCTAGTTAGAAATCCTTTATTTTTTTTTTCTCAGATCAATCGCTCTTTTGATTTTGGAAAAAAAATATCTTTATCAATATACTCTTTCTTCTACACATTTATCGCTACCCCATAACATAATGGAGAATAGCTAATAGTTAGGACTCATAACAAAAATAAATAATCCATTCGTGGGAAAAGCTTTTCCCACATCAAGCACTAATCTCTTTTTAACATACAATTAGATGGGGTAATCATTCAAATTTAAAATGAAAGCTCGTTGCTTTTTGTTTCCCTAAAATTGGAGCCGTCAAGCTCTATCCCTTTATTAATTCAACCAAACTTCATTTTTTTGTTCCAAGCCAAGAATTCAAACAAAAATTTGGGCCGGATTCAAATTCAATAAGAATGGAATATTTTTAGAATTCGCCATTGATACGACATGCTGCTTTTTCCATTCCTTCCTTTCTGGATCAGTCGTGGTCTTACAAACTCTACCGATGGTATGGACGAACCAATTGCTTCATAGAAATGTGTAAAAAACGGAGTCGCGCTTAAAAGCCGAGTACTCTACCATTGAGTTAGCAACCCTAATAAAAAAAAATAGGATGTGTATATCCAATCGCAATAAAAACAAACAATAAAAATAAAAAGATTGAATTGTCTAATAAAATATTACATTAAAACGGAAAAAAAAAAAAATAAAAAATGTCAAAGACGAATCGATTCTGAACATACAAATGAACAGATCAAATGAAAATAGAAAAAATTTTATCAAATAAAAAAGAAAAATTAACAATGATAGACCACCTCTTTGTCTACTATGTTATAGTCTTTGTCTACTATGTTATACATTATACATACATTATTTTTATTATTATTATTATTTCTATTTACTTTTGAATCAAAAAATAACTTCTTGTTTGTATCACATAAAATTCAACGAACCCGCCATTTGATGAAGTAAAAAAAGCCCATGTAACA